ACCCGTGTGTATATCAATATCTCACTCACGTCGCTGTTCCAACACGTCGATTTTTATCTAAATATAAATGAAATAGTTTCTAAATATAAATGAAATAGTTTGAATGAAATCATAAAAATAGGTATTCGGTACATTTTACCGCCCCGGGATTGTAGTTCAATTGGTCAGAGCACCGCCCTGTCAAGGCGGAAGCTGCGGGTTCGAGCCCCGTCAGTCCCGACGGATCCAAATCCAATAAAAAAAACATCAATATATCTCGCCGTTTCTGTTAAACTGGGGCAAAATAAAATGGTAGAATTTCATGCCTACTGCTCTCCTTTTCTCTTTTTTCTTTTTCATGTCGATTTCTCATCAACCAGTACCGATTGATGAGAAATCGACATGTGCGAATTGCTACAATTATTGGTATTGGTAGCATCATATTCAGGATTCCAAGAGCTACCGTAGGGGGTCTGGTTTTTTTGACTGCCCCATCTGTGTATGGAATGGAATCGAGTACCATGTCGTTCCCGGGAGCGTATACACAACTGAATTTAAGATCGTTACTTTGATAGAATACTTTTAAGATTAAGATTCAAAGTATCTTCTTTTCTGGTTTCTAGTTTGGCTAACTTAAATTACTAGTTTGAATTTGAAAGAATTTATCTCATTCAAATTTCACGCCGAACTTTTGAGGGATACGTTCTAGTACTAATCCAAAGGAGGAGGGATGATATTCTTAATAAAATAAAGATCAAGCAAGGAGCCAACCCCTCCCGAAGAGGGAATGAATAATCTTTTTTAAGCGTATTGCCAAAGAAGAACAAACTCTAAATAAAATAGTAAATTTTATGAAATATTCGATTCTTTTCTACTGGGACTCGTCTTTATCACACTTCTTTTTCGTTTTTTTTTTAATGATATAATTTTCTTGAAAAAAAAAAAAAAAAAAATGAAAAGGGTTTAGAACTTCCCTTTTTCTTTTTCGATTTCGTTTCGATTGTTTGTTTGGTTTTTTTCTAAACCCTTTGTAAACAAGGAAAGTGTAAAGCGGTTAGGTGGTTGTACAAGTAAGGCGGTCGATTATAGAAAAGACAGACTGGAAAGGGCGGTAAATAAAAAAAGTATTAAAAAAGTATTAGTATTAAAGTAAAGGAATTCTTTTGATTGAATCAGGAATCAAAGTTTGTATTTGGTGTGTGGATAAAAGAGCTGCCTATGTTATACTATTGAATTCTCGACGATGAATCGACTTGACAGTCAAATATTGTTATTCATGATATTGATCCCATTCGCTATCATCGAAATGTAATTCATCCCATTGAATTTACAAGCGAAAGGGTTATCATCTCTATGGGATTAAATCCCGAGTTATTGCGAAGTAAAAAAAAACCAAACGATGAGACTATGGAAGTAAATATTCTCGCATTTATTGCTACTACACTGTTCGTTCTAGTTCCTACTGCGTTTTTGCTTATAATATATGTAAAAACGGTCAGTCAAAGTGATTAATTTGACCGAAACTTGACTTCTTAGTTCTTATCAAGGATTTAAGAAAAAAATTTCAATTTCATGTCTTAGTCTTAAATGAAACGAACGGACTAGAATCAGCAGTAGCCTATGAGATTCGATAGTATGGTAGAAAGATTCATATATGAATCTTTCTACCATACTATCTATTTTTATTATTTTCATGTATAAAGATAGAAACTGAATAGAGATCAATCTACAATATGGATCCTTATACATGTTAATATATACATAGTATCTCAATTCTATTTCTTTGCTTCGTCTATTTGTATTTTCTTTTTGTTCATTCCAATCAATCTGAAATAATCGAACGGCTGCTCTTACGATTTTCAAATTGATTTCTGATTATTTTCAATATGAATCTCGGTATCCATTAAAAAAAGAATAAAATCGATGAAAGAAAAACAAAATTGGGCATATATTACTAAAAGAAAATCAAGTTAATAAAAGAAAATGAAATAGGAAAGAAATAAAGTAATCGTTTTTTTTAGCATTCCGAAGAAGTCGTTGATTGAGCGGTTGACAGATGATCCAAGGAGTTCTATTCTATAACTTCTTCCGATTTCAAAAAGGGGTACCCCGGCGATTTTCAACCCTGGAGCCATGATATGAAACGGTCAATAAAGCATAGCAGAAAGCAAATTTCTAAAATACTCAAATAATAAAACCGGTGGTAAGTGCGAAATATGTGACTTGACCAAGGCACAATCTTATTATTATTAACTATTCAAATTAAATCGTGAACCCCTTTCTTTTCTCTTTGAACAGGCCAATAAAAAAAAAGGGGGGTCCGGTTTTCCGCGTTCTTCCCCATTGTCCATAGAGAACTCTGGCAAGGGCCGGTTCAGAAAAACCAAATAGAAAATCTCGGAAGACTTCGGTTGGAATAAAATTCCTATGATCTGTATCCCCCTTCCTTTCAAAATCGAAATAGGGGCATTTTGGAAATATCGGTTTGATTTGGATTCTGAAAGAGCATTATTCATATATATTATGAATTGTATTCTATTCATAATAGAATCGAATACAATTACCTCGCCAGAATACAAGCCAATAGAATTCCGAAATGAAGATATTTTGATTAATTCAATTTCGAAATTCTAAATGGAATTAAATTACTGAATTTAATTATTATATTAATTATTTAATAATTAATATAATTAAAATTAAAAAGGCTTTGCAGAACGATCTATAAAAAAAGTGATACAGTTTGATTCCCAACTCAATTAGTAGTATCTCTAGAGTCCACTTCTTCCCCATACTACGAGCGAAAGGGAAAATGTAAAGACTACCATTAAAGCAGCCCAAGCGAGACTTACTATATCCATGTGAATTATGTCCCCTATCTCTATGAATATGAAGAATTTATTCCATTATTGTTTCCTAATAATAGTGGAATCACTGGCGCAGAGTCAAAAAGGGATTCTGACCCAACGCCCTTGATGAAAGACTCCACTAAATATGAAACGCTCCAATAAATCCACTTAGAACAAGTTCGTATATGATTTCTAGTAGAATCCGGAAAATGAAACAAAATACACAGTCGCACTTTTCTTTGGAAGTATCAAAAGGAGTGTTACCTAATATGTAGTAATAATAAGAACTCCTCGTTTTTTTTGTTGCCCTTTATTATCATTAAGTAAAAGCCAATTATCCGTCCAATCGAATATTGATTGAATGCCCGTGCACTCAGAGACTCTTATAAGTCTGTATACTGTATACAAAGTCTCTCCCGCCCCTTCCATAACGATTAATTCGATTCTCCCTCGGGCTTTTCAATCTAATTCAAGACCCGGTCAGTAGACCCTGCATTAGCAATTAGCAGTGGAAATAAATCGGTAACTCTTGATTTGATATGAAAGTGCTTCTACTACTATAATCTTTCTGTGAATCCTAAAGGATTAACAGAACTTTAAGTTTAAGGAACAGAAAAAAGAACAGAAACCCCGGCTATTTTGAATCACGAAAGTGTCAAGAGTCGCGTACTTTGCTGGAAAGATTCGGCGAGTTAGACCAGCCAAGCAGAATAAGGGATTGCGAGTCTTATCGTTTGTTGATCAGGCGACACCCAGATTTGAACTGGGGAAAAAGGATTTGCAGTCCCCCGCCTTACCGCTCGGCCATGCCGCCAAAACGATACAAAATAGATGAAAAAATTCCCCCTTTGCTTGTTTTGTTTGGGGGGGTACTCAATGTCTTTTCTTTTTTTTGTGTACGTCCATCTGAAATCTCGTTTTTCTTAATTCCTTGCCTAAAAAAAATCTGTCCTTTTTTTGGATCGGCTCCGGTTCTTCAATTGATTTTATAGTATCTCACACAACATCTTAATCCCTCTCTTTTCTCTTTCTTTTTTTCTATTGAAAAATGAAAAAAGAAATGTGCATTTTCAGTCACAAAAGCCAAAATTAAGGACAAATTGGAACCATTAACTAGTGACTGTAAATTCGTGACCAACTCTTGGATTTCAATTTCAATTTTAAATTGTGTTTCCTGCTGATAGAAGAAAATCAAATTGATACCTACCTAATCAATATTGGTTTTTTCTATAAAAAAAGCCTTCTCTTCTCCATTTCAATTATAACAGCAATTATGAGTATATGTAAACCCCAAACATAAATCGTTTCGCGGCTAGCTTATTCTTATTGGTTATCTTATCTGTGCCTGATGCCTCTCTATAGGGAATTTGCCGAAAATTGTCGTACTGCAATTTAGATTGAAGAGAAAATCGAAATTTTGATAGAGCACGACATGTGCTGTCCCGAAGCGAACTATGCAATAAAGGGGGGCGATGTATATATAGATAGCTATATCGGCACGGGTTTACTAAATACAAGCCGTCTTACGCACTTCAATCCTATTCTAAAAATTCTACTAAAAAAAGAAAAAGGGGGTTCTCCGCAAATCATTTTTGAACAGTGGAATCCACGAAAAGGTTAAAGGTTAAGTGTTAAAAAAATGAGCTTTACGCTGTTATATTGTGTCTGATTCTTATGTCTTTATCTTAGCGAATAGATCAAATCACGACGTTTATTTTTCTGGTATCCTAACGGATTGGAATATCATAATAATGGTATAAATTCAATTATTTTTTGATTCTATACAAAACTCAGCAAGTCTAAGTGGAATTTATCGCTTCCTTTCCATTTGGATCTGTCTCTTAGAAATTTCAATTTTATTAAGTAAAAAATCATCCTTTTTCCCCCGTTCATACGTATTTCATACATTCCATCTATATGGAGTTGGGTAAAATTTCATGCGATTCAGTAAACAGAATCTAAATTCCAGCATTCTGCATCGATTCATATGAATCGATGCAGAATGAGAAACGAATGGGATTTTTTGATAAATGGGAAATTCAAAATGCTCGGAGATGGAAATGCGGGAATGTCTACAATACCTGGGTTGAATCAGATCCAATTTGAAGGATTTTGTAGGTTCATTGATCAGGGCTTAACAGAAGAGCTTTATAAGTTTCCAAAAATTGAAGATAC